ACCTATTGATTCTAACAACTGATTGCAGAGTTGATCATTCGGACCCTTCAATTCATAGATGTGGATCTCGGACCTATGAATGGGGATATTCCCGATACTCACAAAGAAAAGGGGAAGTGACTTGGACAAAAAGGGAAGTGACTTGGACAAAAAGAGAAGTGACTTGGACAAAAAGAAACAAAGTGACTTAGACAAATCTTGTTTGTCGATAGCCTCGGACCAATCAATCGAATATTGATTAATACGGAATCGATCGAACACTACTTGAAAACGCTTCTTCTGTTCAGAAACGAAATCTTCCAAATGTTTCTGGAAATTCTTGCTCCCATTGGACCATTTGTATCTATATGCATCAGGATCCCGATTCATGGATCTCTCGGTTCGAGAAATAAGAGGATCAAACCATTTCTTCTGACTCTTTTTCAAATTCGATAAATGTTGGTTGATCGTATATTTCATTACAGTTATATGATTCAGAGTATCATTTCCTATTTGATCCCTTTGAATTCCATATTCGAAGTTGCGATCGGATCTATTCATTAAAAAGAATCGATTCGATACATTTCTTATGTACCCGTAGGTGCTATATTGGATTTGAATCAGATTTCGGATCAATCTATATTGATTGACTGCCTCCATTATGTTGTTGCTAGCAAATACCGCTGTTTTTAGTTTTGGATCTTCCAAATCATTCCCGCAGTGGATCCGGACCGATTTTTTTCTGATCCTTCGATAAAAAGATTCATTCTCTTCATAAAAAAGAGGAGGTAGAACCAATAAAGATTTCTTTTTCGATTCATCTCTGGAGTTGAATACCTCATTCAAGAATTTTTTTTGATCCAACCCGTAAGAATCAATAGAAAAGGCAAATCCCCTATGATACACCAGATCCGGCTCGGTTATTGATAGAGTGAATAGATCTGCCATTTCTTGAAATCTCTCTTCTGATTCAAAATCGTGGTGTAACGTGTATCCCCCTTTGTTCCGGTCATGGAATAGATGAAATAAATCAAAAAATGGATTCTTGTTCAAGAATGAAATCTTATTGGAACTGTCCATATCCGATTCATCCTTCGGAACCATATCACATCCCGGATCTGATGAAATAGGATGAATTGAGACGGTTTTTTGTAAATACGTAATTATCTTGAATATATCAACCATTTCTTTATTTTCCGATCGCCTGGAAGGCACAAAAGAAACATCTTGTTTTTTCTTCCAAAATCTCTGATCTCTAGTGGACCTCTCAGTAGGATTCGAACCCAGATGAAGTTCTGACCATCTGTCAGAGAAAAAAGAACGAATTGATCTTGTAGGATTCCCAAGAAATTCTTCGATTTCTTCCGGAAGCAGATGATTATTCATCTGCTTCTCACGTTCCGTGAATAGCCGGGACATTGAGGAAGATCCAAAAAGGCATTTCGGGAATCGATCTGATTCTATCTCTGTTCGTTCCGTTTGAAGAAAGGAAGGATCCCAAAGAATCAATCTTTCTTTTAGTTGCTGAATCTCTGTTTGATCGATCAATGTGTGATATTCTGAATCCTCATTTCTAATGGAATCGAAATGATCTATGGATTGATCAGAAGATCCTTTCAATTGGCTAGAATCCGTTACTTGAACGAAAATAGATCTTGTGGAATCATATTGAATATTTGACAATACATTCCGTACCTTGCTAAAAAACCTTCCCAACCACACATTGTCTAACCAAATCAAATTCTCTCTCGATACGTTCCTCAAAAAATCCAATTCGTGCTGATTCTTCCCCCAACTAACGAAGAGATCTTGGCGGAATTGCCACATATGAAATTGAGCACAATTTTGCAAAGAAATACCCCACTTGTTTCTCGAGAAGAGATGGGAAACATGCTCAATATCATTTGATTGAATAGTTGCCTCAGCTCCTTGCTGTTTGAAGAAACCCTTCCCTTCAATTGGTCTTTTTTCACGAAAAGCAGACATGAGATAACAAATCAAGTCTTTCCCTAAGATTTCGAATAGCTGTCCCGAATTCAAGTTGATTATGTTTCGCTTCTTCCTCGGAGAAAGACGATCAAACAATTCCCAATCATGGTCCTTGCGGATCGGATCATCCATATAGGATAAAAAAAGAAACTCCAGATATTTGCTATCTTTCTCTTTGAATGAGATCTCAATTCCAGCTACGGTTTCATTAGATATCTTACAACTAAAATCCCTCTTTTTTCCGATCCGGTTCCTCCACCATCGCGAACTCCGCATGATACACTTTTTATTTATTGGGAGAACCCAAGTAATCTCTTGCGGATCCATGAAACAACTCTCAGAAATCTTTTTCCCTTTTGGAAGATACAGGAGCGAAACAATCAACCTATTGATATTGGAAGACCAAAAAGATTCTTCCAATGTCTCATTTCTGGGTCCAATGGAATTCATAGGTATAGGAGGAAGCCCCATCAAATAGAGATTTTTTCTTTCGACCATCTTTCGATTGTTAATACGAGATATAAGGACCGCT